CAATAATAGAAGAAATTGGAATTTTACTATCCAATTTGATTCTAACATTATCTATTAAAAATGAGTTTTCTAGCATTTGACTACGTACCACTAAAGGATTTAATCGCAAACTTGACAGATAACCCAGAAACTCTAAATTATCTTTAGATAATTGATTTATATTGACCTTTTGCGGTTGAAACCATATGGAAAAATAACATTGCCATAAATTAACAAAATAATATTTCCATTTATTCATCAGAAGCGGTGTATCCTTTGTTGCCAGAATGCATTTTCCGTGATATCTAACATACTGTATGAAAGGATCCTTGAGCAACCCTAGGATCGCCGGAAAATTATTAACAAAGACTTTTAAAAAATGTTGTATTTTTCCATAGAATAAAATTCGCTCAAAAAGGACTTCATAAGATGTCGATCGTAAATGAGAAGACCGCTTGCGTAGAAAAAAAAAGATGGATTCGTATTCACATACATGAGAATTATATAAGAACAAGAAAAATCTTGGGTTCAAAATTGATTTTTTTTTAATATCAAAATTATTGCAATTGCAAGACTCGTATAGACAGAACCGAAAAAAATGCAAAGAAGAGGCATCTTTTACCCGGTGACGTAGGGTTTGAACCAAGATTTCTAAATGGATGGGGTAAGGTATTAGTACATCTAATACATAATTAAAATGTGATAATTTGTCTTCTAAAAAGGGAAATATTGAATGAATTGATTGTAAATTATAAGATTTTTTTAATTGTTTTCCTTCGAAAAAGGATCCTAATCTTAGGGAAAAAGGAATTTCTACAATCACTGCAAATAAAACGGATATCATTTGATAATAGAAAAGATTGGTATGCCCCAAAAAGGGATTTTGGTTCAAATCCTTAGTGGGAATAATAAAACGATTCTGTTCAGACATCCGCAAAATTAAGCGTTTCACAATTAGTGAACTATATTTTTTGTCATAATCCGCATTTTCCAAGAAAATAGAGCGATTTCTATTTAATCTATTTAAACCATGATCATAAGCAAGTACATAAATATACTCCCGAAAAAAAAGTGGATATAAAAAACTCTGTTGCCGAGCCCCATCGAACTCTAAATATCCCTGAAATTTCTCCATTTGGATTGAAATTTGATTTTAACTGAAAGTAAAGTCTTTATTTTATTGAGTTCTGAAATAACACATAGTGCGATACGGTCAAAATGAGGTATTAGACTACGAAAGCAATAGATACCTCAGAAACAGGTAGACTGCTAACCGGATTCTCTCTCTTTAATAGGTTTCTATTAGTTATATTATAGAATAACAAAACAAAATGATTAGAAATCCTTTATTTTTTTAACCTAATCGCTCTTTTGATTTTGGAAATATATATATTTTTTATCAATATACTGCTTCTTTTACACATCCATCTCCAACCTAACCCAAACGGACTAGGGAAAAAAATAATTAGGACTCATGAAAAAATTTATAATAACACGCAAGAAAAAAATTCCTTCCCATACCCGTATTAGGCACTAATCTATTTTTAACATTTAATTAGATCGGGTAATTTTCAAATTACGAATGTAAGCTCGTTTATTTTTTTTTCCTGGAATCAGGAAACCTGGTTTTTTTATCCATCCATTTATATTTATTCACTCGACCCAAATTGGAATTTTTTTTTTTTTTGTTCGACACCGAAAATAAGCTTGTATCGATCAGGAAAGCAAAAAAAAATTGTTATCTGAATTCTCCCTTGATACGACATGCTATTTTTTCCATTCATTCCTTTCAGGATCAGTCGTGGTCTTACAAACTCTACCGTAGATCTGTACGAATCCTTTTCTTCATACAAATGTGTAAAAGATGCTAGTCGCACTTAAAAGCCGAGTACTCTACCGTTGAGTTAGCAACCCCAAAAAACAAAAAAAGAAAGTACTGCAAATATGTAGATACAACCAGAATAAAGAAAAAAAAATAAAAACCCAGTCATGTGTGCGTCCGGGATAAATAGATCTATTTCTCTATGAGAGAATTATATTTGGTCGATACACTGTTGTCAATATGATTGTGAATTTTTAATATGGCGAAAATAAAAAAATAACAAAGCTTAACCCCTTGGTTTGTTAGTTCATACAATGAAGGAAAACTAAGCCAGTTAGGGTAATCTCAAATCTTTTTATACTTTTTTAGACCCCTTTTTATGGCCTTTAATTTTTTATGAATAATAAAAACATTATTTTATATACAGTATTTTTTTTATACAATAAAATTTTGTATTTATACAAAAATTATAATTTATATAGATCAAAAATTATTTTCATAAATTTATTTATTATTATAAAAAAAGTAATTGTTAACAGGTTTTTTTTAGTATTCGTACCTTAGTAGGAATACCACTAATAAATCGAAATTCTAAAAAAAATGATGGAAGCGAAAGAGGAGGAAAGAAAAGAGTAGATAAAATTTGATACCAAGCTATATACGAGTCTTTCACATCCTCTTTTTTATGTTTCATTAATTCAATTTCGTTTTATTAAGACTTAATTCTGTAAAAATCCCTGCCTTCTTTGAAATATCATGAACTGTTCTTGTTGGTTGAGCGCCTTTTTTAAGGAAATCGAGAATAGCAGGAAGATTTAAATAAGTTTGATTTGTTATTGGATCATAAAAACCCACCTTCCGAAGATCTCTTCCTTCTCTTCGGGATCTAACATCAATTGCAACGATTCGATAAACGGCTCATTGGGATAGATGTATATGAATAATACCCCCCCTAGAAACGTATAAGAGGCTTTGGCCTCGTACGGCTCGAGAAAAAATTGAACGAGTATAAATTAAATCTCTGTATAAAATACAAATATTAGATAGATTAATAAAAACATTAAATCAATTAGCCAGTATTGAAACCCTAAATAGTTTTTTCCATAAAAAGAATTCGTAACATTCTTACTCTCGTAACTCAAGTTAAATAACTCTCAAATATCTCAACAGAGAATCCTTAAGTACTCTTTTTTTTGAGTAGTCTCTAACCCTTTTTTTGTTTGGCTCGTTTTTTTAGAATCAATTTTGATTCTTCATTCTGATCTAGTTGTTCAAACAATTTAAAACTGGATTTCCTTGTTTCAGGATTCTTTATCCTTACTTTGAATCTTTGGGTTTAGACATGACTTCGGTGATCTTGAATCGTTTTATTAAAAAGGGCAGCAACAAGCCCCTTATTTTGTTTATGATTTATTTTATTTCTATCAAAAAATCATACAAACGCTTGATTCACGCATGATAGACTTTTGATTCAAAGAATTTTACAAATTTAATAAAATTTTATTTTTCCATTGTAAAATTGCTTGAAAGGTCTTTTTTTTCAATATAAAAATACTTACGAAGTTGTTCCAACTTATTGATTCGCACTAACCCTAGATCCTTACTCCTGCGAAAGGAATAAAAACTTTCTACTCTCCTCGAGCTCCATCCTGTACTCTTTTTTTTTTAATTCCAAAAATATAGAACACAAAATGTCGAGCCAAGAGCACCTATATTCCTATATAAAAAGTGGCGGATCAAAAAATCCACAGCAGATCATGTCCTTCAATTCAAGTCGCACGTTGCTTTCTACCACATCGTTTTAAACGAAGTTTTACCATAACATTCCTCTAGTTTGTGTAATTGATTCAATTCTGGAATCATGAATAGTCATAGTTCAGTCAGTATATCGTAATCTATACTTTTTCTTTCTCTATGAATGGAATAGTGAATTTACGCGTAAAAGGTTCAGTCAGAATTCAAATGAATCCCATATCAGATTGTATATATGTAAAATCGAAATTTGAATAAAAAAAAAATATATATTTATATATATAAATTTTTTTATTCGGTTGAAATTATGAAAAAAAAAGTTGATTTTTATTTTCATTTCAATATTTTATTCTTAAAATATATTGTATTTTTAAATAGAAATAGAAAGATGGTGTACAAAGGCAATAGAAAATTTATTCCGTAATGACTGTACTCTGGGACGGAAGGATTCGAACCTCCGAATAGCGGGACCAAAACCCGTTGCCTTACCGCTTGGCTACGCCCCATTTAAATTTTTATTCAAGACTACTAAAAGAGTAATATTGCTATTGGTTGTTCGTCAATTCAATTTAAGCCCAAATTAAATATAGATTACACAGGTGCTAGAGTTTTGACACGTGTAGATAGCAAATCAAACTGACTTTATTGATCATTACATATAATTCAATTAAGATATTCTATGAAAATATTATTTCTTTAATTCTCATAAGAGAATGAAAGGTTTTTTGATTGAGTAAGTTCAACAAAGTCTTTTTAGACTATCTTTATTTATTTTTTCTTTATATAAAAAATATATTAATAACTCAATCAAAATTAAATTATCCACAAGAACACCAATTTTTGTTATGCTTAATATATTTAATTTGATCTGTATTTGTTTTAATACTGCCCTTTTTTCAAGCACTTTTTTAGTCGCCAAATTGCCTGAGGCCTACGCCTTTTTGAATCCAATCGTAGATGTTATGCCCGTAATACCTCTTTTCTTTCTTCTCTTAGCCTTTGTTTGGCAAGCAGCTGTAAGTTTTCGATGAAATTCTTAATACTGTCTTCTAAAAATTCGCGGTTTTTTTCTTCCAACAATTCAAAAGATCAAAAAAATCTTGACGTATGAACGAACTCTCAATTCAAATATTGAATTTTTTTGGTAGCCATACTAAATCTGGATCATTATATTTCCTAAATTTTATCCTCTTTTCCCTAAACGAAAGAACCTAATTAGATTCGAGCTCACAAAAATAAATCACTTGATTTTTTGGTATCAAAATTAGATATTTGGTATAAAAATAGAGAATCTATTCTCTTTTTTTTCAAAAAAAAAAGTAAGATCTTGGAGATTGTGTAATGCTTACTCTGAAACTTTTTGTATACACTGTAGTTATATTCTTTGTTTCTCTCTTCATATTTGGATTCCTATCTAACGATCCAGGACGTAATCCGGGACGTGAAGAATAAAAAAAGCAAGGTTTTTTATTGCTTTATTTAATTAGTGAAAATGCTCGAATTTTATTTGTTTTTTTATATATTTACACATCATCAAAATACACATCATCAAAAGGAGAAAGGGAAAGAGAGGGATTCGAACCCTCGGTACGATTAACTCGTACAATGGATTAGCAATCCAACGCTTTAGTCCACTCAGCCATCTCTCCTAATTGAAAAGGGATACTTATTAGGTTCCATTATAAAAAAGAGGGCTTGAAAAAAAAGCCTTCTCCACTTTATTCTTAAAAAGCTTTCTTTTTTGTATAGATTATTCTTTAATATTATTTAATATTATATATATTTTTTTCGTTTTCTTTTTTATATTTTATTATATATATATAAATAATTTATTTTTTTTTTTTATCATCTATTTATATATATAATAATATATATAATATATAATATATAACCTTTTTTATATAACTTTCTCAGTAATTCTATTTACACAAAAAATTTAGATAAATATTAGATAAAGAAAAAAAAGGCTCGAACTCGAAAGATAAATAAATAAAATCACAATAATAAAAATAGAGAATCCTCTTTTTTTTGTCTCGCCCAAACACAAGTAAAAGATCTTTTTTTTTTTAGCCTGGCCTGGTCAGTCCCCAGCCGGGCCTTTTTTTGTTAAAGTTAAAAGACTCATCCAATAGAGTTTTAGAAAAAAAAGATCTGAAATTGAAAAAAAAAATGGAATCCGCTTTACTAATTTTATTAAGCCTACGCGCCGACGCTATAATTTTATAATTTTTTTTTTTTCAATTTTTTTTATTACACCCCCGATTACTTTGTTCGACAAAAGGTCAATTTATATATAATAATTGCATTGTAGCGGGTATAGTTTAGTGGTAAAAGTGTGATTCGTTCCTTTAATCCCTTTATATAGTTAAAGGGTCTATCGGTTTGATTCATCTTCCGATCAAAAACTTTATTTCTTAAAAGGATTTAGTCCTTTACCTTTCAATTTAAAATTCAAGGAAGATTATAAATTCTCGTAATTTGTATCCAAAGACTCTAATCAATTGTAAATTTGGATTATGAAATTCCGAAACATAATTTTTGAATTGGATGACTATTTACAATTCAATAAGTATAACAAGAGGATCCATGGATAAAGCTAGAAAAGTTTTTTTCTAATCGTAACTAAATCTTCAGCTCTATTAATTGTTTGGTATAGAAAAAATTGAAGCAAAATAGCTATTAAATGAGAACTTTAGTTTACTAAAGACATCGACATATTATATTGTTTTAGCTCGGTGGAAACAAAATACTTTTCCTAAGGATTCTCTTAAATAGAAATAAAGAACGAAGTAACTAGAGTTCGGGTTCTCCCTTTCTATCTTCTAGAAGGATCATCTATAAAGCAAAATTTTCTGTGAAAGCACCCAGACGGAAAAAAGCTAACATAGATGTTATGGGTCGAATTTTTATTTTGATTCCGTTCCCGTCATATTTTATTTGGTAATTTCTCCATACATCATAAAGGAGCCGAATGAAACCAAAGTTTCATGTTCGGTTTTGAATTAGAGACGTTAAAAATATAAAAATGATCAATCGACGTCGACTAAAACCCTTAGCCTTCCAAGCTAACGATGCGGGTTCGATTCCCGCTACCCGCTCTAAGTTGTAAATTGCCCCCTTCCCGACAATTTTATGTATTAGAAAAGTCTAATAGCAATTGTGTATTGAAATAAATTCAATACACAATTGCTAAAAATATTTCGCACCTTCTTTTTTTTGTAACAACTATAAAAAGTAAAAAAAGCGAAAAGCGTCCATTGTCTAATGGATAGGACATAGGTCTTCTAAACCTTTGGTATAGGTTCAAATCCTATTGGACGCAATATCAATATAGATATAAATATATTGATATTTATCTATTATTTCCATTTATATATATATTATAATTTTATTCTTTTTAGAAAAAAGATAAGAAAGAATATAGAATAATAAATAAATTCTGAATGCTTTAATATTTAATATTAAACAGATATTAGTTATATATTTCTTTATATTATATATATACTTAACTTAGATATACTTCTATTTATATTATAGAATTTCTTAAAAATTTTATTAAAGAATAAAATTTACTAAAAAAAAAAAAGAAGGATCCATTTCCTTTTTTATACTTTCTCCTGAAGTATAAAACGTTCCAGTTGTTCTTGAATACCTTCTTTCAACAAGCTTTCTGCTTCAGCGGTTAATGTCTTGGTAGAGGATATAATTTCTTGGAACTGAGGTTTATTCGTTTTTAAGTAAGTGCGTAACTGAACGAGAAATTTTCTTACTTGTCCAATTTCTAATCCATCCAGATAACCATTTGTTCCGGTATAAATGGTCATTATCTGCTCTTCCACTGTGAGAGGTGCTGATTGAGATTGTTTCAGTAACTCACGTAATCGTTGACCTCTTGCCAATTGATTCTGAGTAGCTTTATCGAGATCAGAAGAAAATTGGGCAAAGGC